TTTTTTATGTTTATATAAAAATTTATTAAATTGGAACTTAATACCTTTTTTTAGGAAACTGACGTTTTTTTAAAACAGAATATTTTTATCAAAAATTATATTTTAAAAAAAAACGGTACTTTTTTTTCAAAAACGGGGTACTTTTTTTCAAAAACGGGGTACTTTTTTTCAAAAACGGGGTACTTTTTTTCAAAAACGGGGTACTTTTTTTCAAAAACGGGGTACTTTTTTTCAAAAACGGGGTACTTTTTTTTTCAAAAATGGGGGAAAATTTTTACCTCTAATTTAATAATAAAATCCTTAATTTAAATTAATTTTATATTTATTTATAATAAATGATTTAATAATTAATAAATATTTAATTAATATTATTATTATTAAATTATTTTTATTAAAAATATATTTTTAATATTAATTTTTTAATTATTATTAATCTAAAAGAATTTTTTTAGAAGAATATTTATTATAAATATATATATTATAATAAATATATATTTAATATTAAAATAAATAAATATTACATTTAAATAAATATAATATTAATAAATAAATAATTATATAAATATTGGATATTAATATATATATAATTAATAATATATATATATATACATGTATACATATATATATATATACACATATATATATATATATAATAATAATATATACATATAAATTATATCAATATTTAATATTATTATAATATAATTATTAAAAATAAATTGTAATAAAAATAAAATTAAATGTTTTAATATATTAATATTTAAGGGTTATTTAATATTAATTTATATTTTACCTATTTATAATAATAATTATTCAAGTAATATATTATATATATTATTAATATTAATGAGTAAAATATTTTAATTTAATTAAATAATAATAATTTATATTGTTTATTTTTATTATTAAATTAAATTTTAATTTATATAAATACACTATTTAATTAATATTAATTAAATTTATTATTATAATATATTTTATATTAAAAAAAAAAAAAAAAAAAAAAGATTTATAAATATGTCTATCATTAAAATATATTTATTAATATATATATATAATATAGCTTAATTTAATTATATTGGGGTTTTATTATTAATTTAATTGTTGTTCCGGGGCAATTAATTTTAATAAGGAATTATTTGATCAAATTAGGGGAAAGGCTATTAAGTGAAAATAGATGTAAAATTTTAAATAGGGGTTTCGTTTAAAAAATAGTCGGGTGGTATTTTCAGTGTAGAGAATTAAAGAAGCTATGGGGGGTAGTTTTAGTCAATTTAGATTACATTGGGGAGAATAAAAATGTGCCAGCATTCGCGGTTACACATTATCCTAGAATTTTTTATATTAAAGGGGAGAATAGGGCATTTTAAATTTAATTATTTTAATGGGGGTGAAATAAATTAAAATTAATAATTTGCTTGATTTCTTTGAAATTTTGAGTATAAACTAGGATTAGATACCCTATTATTCAAAAATAAAATTTTACTTTTTAGTATTTTAGTGACATAATAAATTAAATTGATTTGGCGGTTTATTAAACTTTTTAGAGGAACCTGTAAATTAAATTGATGAACCACGATTAATTTTACCTTAATTTTCTTGTATATCTCTATAATTGAATATATTTTGAGATTAATTTTCTTTTTTTTGTAATCCAAATTTTAATTTAGGTCAAGGTGCAGGTATATTTAGGATTTAATGGGTTACATTTATTGAAGTTAATGGTTAAATTTACGTTTAATTAATTTAATAAAATTGGATTTAAAAGTAAATTTTTTTTTTAAAATTATTGAATAATGCTCTGATTTATGTACATATCGCCCGTCATTCTCATTACTTGAGACAAGTCGTAACAAAGTAGATGTATTGGAAAATGTATCTAGCAGGTATATTCCAGGGTGAAGTAATTTTTTACAATAATTAATGTAAACTGTTCAATTCAGTTTTATCTGAGTTAATTTACTTATTTTATGAATTTAATTTTTAAACAAAATTATTTTTTTTGTTAATTTTTAATTATGAAAAAATTTTTTGATTAGGTTTTAACTGTAAAGGTTTAAATTAAATTTATTTGAAGGAAACTTTTTTGTTGTACCTTTTGTATCAGGGTTAATTAAATTTAAAAATTAATTTTTTTTTCTCGAATTTTTAGGATTTTAATTTTTTTTGATTTTAATTGTTTTAAAAATTTTAATTAATTAAATTAAGTTTCGATATGAAAATCATCTAATTTTATATCTAGTTATTTTGGAATTAAATTTAATTTAGAACTTTCAATTTTATACATTTTTTTTTTTATAAATTTTTAAGTTTAATTTAATTTAGGTTAATCTAATTTAATTACTATAATTTAAGTTTTAATAAAATCATGTAGGATTAAAATCTTTTTTCTTTAAAAGTTCGTTTTAGATTATTTTTTTTTCGTTTACATTATTTAGCTTTATACAAAATTTTTTTATAAAATTATTTTTTTTTGTTAATAATGATTAAATTAGTAAATTTAAATTTTAATTTTATGAATTCGGCAAATTTTATTATTTGACTGTTTATCAAAAACATTTTCTCTTGCTTTTTTAAGAGGTAATTCCTGCTCACTGATGATTTAAATAGCTGCAGTAATTTAACTGTACAAAGGTAGCATAATAATTAGTCTTTTAATTGAGGTCTGGAATGAATGGATTAACAAAATAATAACTTTATTAGGTTAAATAAATTTTAATTTTATTTTTTAGTTAAAAAGCTAAAATTTTTAAATGGGACGATAAGACCCTATAGATCTTTAATTTTTTAGAATTAAGGGACTTTTAGGTAAATTAAAAATTTAAATTTAAAAAATTTTAGTTGGGGTGACTAAAAAAATTTTAAAACTTTTTTTAATTTTATCATAAATTGATGTCTTTTTAGATCTTAATTATTTAGATTTTAAAAATAAGATACCTTAGGGATAACAGCGTAGAAATTTGGATAGTTCATATTGATAAATTTATTTACGACCTCGATGTTGAATTAATTATAAATTTTAAAGCAGAAATTAATAATTTGGGTCTGTTCGACCTTTAATTAATTACATGATTTGAGTTCAAACCGGCGTGAGCCAGGTTGGTTTCTATCTATTTATTTATAAATTTAATTAGTACGAAAGGACTCTTAAGTTTGGAAAATTTTCTGCTGGCTTGGCAGAAAAGTGCTTTAAATTTAGAATTTAAAAATGTAAACAAATATACAGTTAGTATATGTTTGTTTTAAATTTTTTTATTTTAGCAATTTTAATTTTAATTTCAGTGGCTTTTTATGTAGTTTTGGAACGGAAAATTTTAGGGTATTTACAAATCCGTAAGGGTCCATTTAAGGTTGGGTTTATCGGTATTTTACAGCCTTTTAGTGACGCAATTAAATTATTTTCTAAAGAATCCTTTTTTATTTATTTTGGTAACTTAATAATTTATTATTTTATACCTTTTTTTTCTTTACTTATTTCTTTAAATTTATGATGTTTATATCCTTTAACCCACAATTTTATTTCTTTCCCTTTGGGTGTTTTATTTTTTGTTTGTTGTTCAAGTTTTATAGTCTATGGAACTTTACTTTCTGGCTGATCTTCTAATTCAATTTATTCTTTAATTGGAAGAATTCGTTCTATCGCCCAAAGAATTTCTTACGAGGTTTGCTTATTTTTAATTCTATTCGTTTTAATTATTTTATTTGATAGCTTTAATTTAATAACTTTCTTTTTTATTCAGAATTTAAATTGATTCGTGTATATAAATATATTTTTGTTTTTAATATTAATATCTTGTGTATTGGCTGAAACAAATCGATCCCCTTTTGATTTTTCTGAAGGTGAATCAGAATTAGTTTCTGGGTTTAATGTTGAATATAGCTCTTTTAATTTTTCTTTTATTTTTTTATCTGAATATAGAAATATAATTTTTATAAGATTTTTGATGGGGCTATTCTTTCTCGGGGGTAATTACTATGAATTTTTTTTCTTCCTGAGGGTTATAATTTTAAGAATCTTATTTATTTGAATTCGTGGGTCTTTACCACGATATCGTTATGATAAACTTATAATTCTATGCTGAAAAATTTATTTACCTGTTAGATTAAACTTATTTTTATTTACTTTTTTTTTAATAATAATTATAATTTTCATTGTTTTAAGTAAAGTTAATAAAAAATTAATTTTGTTTTTATGTTTTCAAGACATACTGTTTTATAACTATTAACTTAATAAATTAATTTAGTTTTTATTGGAATTAATATAAAATAAGAAAAGTAAAGGATTGTAAGGATTTGAGCTATTAAAACATAAGGAGGTTCAACTGGTTTCGCTCCAATTCATGTTAATAAGATGAAGATTGCCACAAATATAAAGAATAAAATTTTTTTGTGTGTGTATATTCTTAAACTTTTAAATTTTGAATTTATAGTAAATGGTAGTGTTAAAATAATCAAAATTGATATTAATAATGCTAAAACTCCTCCCAATTTATTGGGAATTGAACGTAGAATAGCATATGCAAATAAAAAGTATCACTCAGGTTGAATATGTGGTGGGGTTACTATAGAATTAGCTGGTGTAAAATTTTCTGGGTCATTAAATAGAAACGGGGTTTTGAAGAGAATAATTGAAAAAATAAACAAGGTTATAACAAATCCATAAATGTCTTTTACTGAGAAATAGGGGTGAAAAGAGATTTTGTCAATTTTATTTTTTAATCCTAGTGGATTAGATGACCCATTTTCATGTAGGAAAATCAAGTGTATTAAGATAAAAACTGTTAAAATAAATGGTAGTATAAAATGTAGTGAAAAAAATCGGTTAAGTGTTGGGTTATCAACTGAAAACCCCCCCCACACTCAAGTAACTATTATATTTCCTAAATAGGGAATGGCTGATATTAAATTTGTAATAACTGTAGCTCCTCAAAAAGATATTTGGCCTCATGGTAATACATATCCTAAGAAGGCAGTTCCCATTAATATTAATATAATTAGGGTCCCTGAAAATCAAACTTTTTTTTTAATAAATGACCCGTAGTATATACCTCGTCCAGTATGAATAAATATAATAAAGAAAAATAAGGATGCCCCGTTAGCATGAATTAATCGTATTAATCACCCATAATTTACGTTTCGGTTAATATGAATTACTCTTTCAAATGCATTATAAATACTTGGTGAATAGTGTATAGATAAAAAAATGCCTGAAATTAATTGAATTATTAAGCATAATCCCAAAATTGATCCAAAATTTCATCAGTAAGAAATGTTTCTAGGTGTAGGGAGGTTAATTAAAAATTTATTTAAAATATTTATTTTTTTTGAATTAATTTTCATAAGTTAATTTTAAAAATTTTTATACAAATATCTATGATTTACAAAATCATTATTTTTTTTAAACTATAAAATTCAGTGAGTAGTTTAATTAAAATTTTAATTTTGGATATTAAAGATATTTGTTTCTCTCTGATGTAAAATTTTTTTAAAAACCCTCTCTTGATTAAAAAAAACATTAATAAATTAATTTATTAGAATTTTATTTTTATATATAAATTTAATATTAATTAATTTATTTTTAATGGGCCTTCAAATGAATTAATTAAATTTGAGATAGCAATTAACACTATTAGAATAATTAATGTTAGCAATGTAGTTAAGTAAATTTTTTTATTAGAAATATTTTTAATAATTGAAATTTTTTCTTCATTTTCTTGAAAATAAATTAATTGATCTGTTAATTTAATATTAAAGATTAAATTTAAATCTAATTTAATATTTAAAATTGTAAGAGTAACTATTATGATTAAATATAAAATTATTATTTTTATGGATGGTTTAAATTTTTCATTTGATGTAATTCTTGATATATATATAAATATAATTATGATACCTCTTCTAAAAGTAACAAATAAAATTAATGAATATCATGAATTTTTGGCCATAAAAATTAAATTAATTGAAGTTAAAATGGATTGAATTATTAGTATTGATCCCAGAGAAATTGGGTGATTTAATAGTGTTGAAACTATTGAATTAATTGTTATAAATATAAATAGAATTTTAATTCAGGCTACTCTACAACTTACATTTGTTGAAATTTTAAACTGACTTATGATTTACATAATTATAATTACATTTTTTTTTTCACTGATGTGTATATTTAAGGTTCGTAAACATTTTCTTTTAACTTTAATTAATTTAGAATTCATTTTTTTAACACTGTTTTCTTTAATTTTTTTTTATCTTAATTTTTTTGGATTTGAATTTTATTTTAGTCTAGTTTTTTTAATTTTAAGAGTTTGTGAAGCTTCTATGGGATTATCAATTTTAGTTTATTTAGTTCGTAAAACTGGGCTAGATTACGCTGACAGTTTAAATTTATGTTAAGTATTCTAATAATTACCATTTTTATAACCCTTTTTTTTAATCAGTTGACTTTACATACATTAATTTACTTTTTTTATTTTATTTTTAATTATTTTCTTTTAGGATTTTACTTTAGTGAAAATTTTTCTTGTATTTCACTAAATTTTGGGTTAGATAAATATTCATTTTCTTTAATCTTATTAACTTCATGAATTTGTTTAATAATAATATATAGATCTTTTAGTTTAAAAATTTTAAACCTAAATTATGTTAAGATACTAATTCTATTGATTTTTTTTTTTTTAATTTTATGTTTTTTTAGACTAACTTTTTTTTATTTTTATATTTATTTTGAGTGTAGTGTTTTACCCTTATTTTTATTAATTTATGGTTGGGGGTATCAACCTGAACGTGTATATGCAAGATTATACTTTATTATATTCACTTTATTTTCTTCTTTACCTTTATTTTTATTAATTTTAAAGTTTGAACATTATTTTGGATTTTTTTATTTTAATATTAATTACGAAATTTTTAATTTTTATACATTTTTTTTTTTTACCTTTGCCCTTTTAGTTAAGTTACCTATAGTATTTTTTCATTTATGACTGCCTAGGGCACATGTAGAGGCACCGTCATTAGGTTCAATAATTTTAGCTGGGGTTATATTAAAATTAGGTGGGTATGGTTTAATTCGCTTTTTAATATTATTTTGTTATTTGTTAAATTTATATTCCTATATTTTTATTTCTCTGAGTTTAGTTGGTTGTCTATACATTAGAATATTTTGTTTAATTCAGGTTGATTTAAAGGTTTTAATTGCTTATTCTTCTGTGAGTCATATAGGACTAGTAATTTGTGGGTTAATAAATTTAAGAATATACGGTACTTTAGGAGGGTTTTTTCTTATAATCAGTCATGGCTTGGTTTCTTCAGGGTTATTTTTTTTGGTTGGTTGTATTTATGATCGGTTTGGTACTCGAAGAATCTTTTTAATACGCGGACTATTAAACTTTATGCCCTCATTTGTAATATTTTTTTTTATTTTGTGTATTAGTAATATATCTTGTCCCCCTAGCTTAAATTTAGTCTCTGAAATTTTTATTTGTTTTTCCCTATTGTCTTGGGACCCATTAACCTTACTTTTCATTTTTTTTATTCTATTTTTTACTGCTTGTTCAATAATTAATTTATTTTCATTTGTATGTCATGGTGCAGTAAGAAATTTAATTTTTTTCGTGGATTCTGGCACTGTTCGAGAATATTATTGTTTTTTTATACATTTGTTTCCTCTATACATATTTGTTATTAATTTGGATTTTTTTAATTAATTATGTTAGTTTAAATAAAATTTCATTTTGTGAAGATGAAGATTCTACATAGAATATAATAATGTTATTTATTTATAATATTTTTTTTTTTTTTTTGTTTTTTTTTTTTTTGTTTTTTTTTTTTGGTTTATATATATATTTGTTCAATTTTTCAATTGTCTTAGATTACAATTTTTTTAATTTAAATTCTTCTTTATATTCTTTTATTTTTTTTTTTGATTGATTAAGTTTAATTTTTTTGTCAGTAGTTTTTTTAATTTCTGGTAGAGTTTTATTGTATAGATTAGACTATATACAGGGGGATAATTTAATTATTCGATTTTATTTTTTGGTTTTTCTATTTATTTTAAGAATATTTATGTTAATTTCTATGCCTGACTTGATTTGTTTAATAATTGGTTGGGATGGGCTCGGGCTAGTTTCATATTGTTTAGTAATTTATTATCAGAGATCTAGAAGTTTAAGTTCTGGATATTTAACTTTATTTATTAATCGTTTAGGAGATGTATTTTTAATTTTTTGTATTAGCTGATGTTTTAATCATGGGTGTTGACATTATTTATATTTATATAGTTTTTCAAATTTAAATTTTTTTATAATTTTTTTTTTAATTTTAGCTTGTTTAACTAAGAGTGCTCAGTTTCCATTTTCTAGATGACTCCCTGCAGCTATAGCTGCACCGACCCCCGTTTCATCTTTGGTACATTCTTCCACCCTGGTAACTGCAGGTGTTTATTTGATAATTCGGTTTAATATATATTTAGTGGGTTATATAAATTTTTTTTTATTAAATCTAAGTTTATTAACTATTTTACTTTCTGGATTTGGGGCTTTATATGAAAATGATTTAAAAAAAATTGTTGCTTTTTCTACTATAGGACAACTAAGATTTATAATTTTTGTTATTTTAATAGGTTGTGAATATTTAGGTTTTATCCATTTATTAATTCACGCTGTATTCAAATCCTTATTATTTTTATGTTCAGGATTTTTTATTTATGGGTTTTGTGGTGTTCAGGATATTCGCTTTATAGGTAACTTAACTGTTCAAAGCCCTTTAATCAGATCTTGTTTTTTAATTTCCTTATTTAGTTTATGTGGGTTACCGTTTTATTCTGGCTTTTTTTCTAAAGATTTTATTATTGAATTTTTAATTTTGGTTGAAATCAATTTTTTATATTTTTTTACGTTTTTTTTGTCGGTGTTTTTAACTTTAATCTATTGTATTCGTGTATATTTTTATTTATTTATTATGAATTTAGGTCCTGTAATTTTTAATTTAAAAGAAAAATTTTTAATAAATACTTCTTGTTTAATTTTAATAAATTTTTCTGTTATTATAGGATCATTAATTTTTTGATTAATAGATTCCTCTATTTTTTTTGTATTTGATTTTTATTATAAGTATATAGTTATTCTTTTTTTTTTTATAAATTTAATTTTTTTTAATTGTTTTATTTTTATGAAGTCTAGTTTTAATAGATTTTTCAGCTATTTTTTTGGAATAATGTGATTTTTACCTTTTTTTTGTTCTTCATTTGTAGTATCAAAAGTTTTTAATTTGGGTCATTTTTTTTTTATTATTTTTGAACTTAATTGAACTGAATATATTTTAAGTTTAAATATCATTAGGACCTTGAAACTTAATAATTATAATTTAAATTTAATTTTGCTTAATTCTTTTAGGATTTACTTTACTTCTTTTTTTTTTTTTATTTTATTAATTTGTTGATTTTGTTCAGGTAGCTTAATTTTAAAGCGTAACATTGAAAATGTTATTATACATTTTTTTTTGTCTTGAATAAATTTACAAATTTTTTAATTATCTAATTATTGAAAATAATTTGTTTTATTTAAACTACGTAAATAAGAGAATTACATTTTTGTGTATAAAAGATAGTTAGCGGCTTCTTTTTTTATTCTCTTTTAACTGGATTAAATTCATTCTTTTTATTAACAGTAAATTGCTTCTTTTTAGCTTCAGTTAAGTATGAGGAGTTATCTCCTTTATTTTTAAGTCGAAATTAAATGTACATATTACTTCTTTACTTAATTTTAAGAGAAACAAATTTATGTAATTTTTAATTGCAATTTAAATGTTATTTTTAACTATTCTCCCATTTTCTTCATTCAATTATTCCGTTAAATCATTCATGTAGTAACCCATATGTAATAATTGTAGTAATAATTAAGCTTGATTTAAGTCATTCATAGATTTTTATTATTTTAATTGAATTAATGATTGGCAAAATGATGGTTAATTCAATGTCGAATATTAAAAAAATAATTGCAATTATAAAAAATTGAATAGAAAATGATATTCGTGGTGAAGTTATCTTTGAAAACCCACACTCAAACGGTGATGTTTTGTTTAAATCTAAAATTGATTTTTTTGAAATTAGAAATGAAATTATTATTAATATAATTAAAATTAGTGTTAATAATAAGATTGATTGATATATTTTTATTTTTTTCTTAATTGATATAACCTTTTAATTGGAAGTTAAATATACTCTTTATACTAAGAAAAAATTTATTTCATCAATATATAATTAAATACAGAAAAAGTCAAACTACATCTACAAAATGTCAGTATCAGGCCGATAGTTCTAATCTCAAATGATTAATTTTACTTGATTTTATATTAACTACTCTTTCTAACGCTGTTAAGATAAAAATCGTACCTACAATTACGTGAATACCGTGGAATCCAGTTGTTATAAAAAATGTTGATCCGAATACTGAATCTGAAATGGTGAATGAAGAATTTTTGTATTCAATTCATTGAAGAGTTGTAAAATAAAATCTTAAAATAATTGTAATAATTATTCTTGACATTGATTGTTTAAATTTATTTCTTAACAAAGAATTATGAGCTCATGTGATTGAAGCCCCTGAACTTACTAAAATAATTGTATTAAGTAAAGGGATTTCTATAGGATTAAATGGATTAATACCTTTGGGGGGTCATTTTATTCCTAATTCGATTGAAGGGGAGAGTCTTGAGTGGAAAAATCTTCAAAAAAATGAAATAAAAAATATAATTTCTGACAAAATAAATATAATTATTCCTATTTTGATTATTTTTTTTACAATTATAGTGTGATCCCCTTTATATGATGATTCACGTTTAACATCACGTCATCATTGATATATATTTAGAATTAAAATAAAAAATGAAAATATTATAAATCATTTAATTTTTTGATTAAGTAAAATAATTGTTGAAATTAGGAAATTCATGATTGAGAATGAAAGTAAAATAGGTCATGGTCTGTTAGTAACTAAGTGAAATGGATGATTTTTTTTCATAGGGAATTTCTGATGAATATATAGTTATTAAAATTGAAAATACATAAGCTTGAATTAATCTAACCGCGATTTCAAATATTATTAGAAATATCTGAATTATTAAGATTAAAGTTACTGTATTAATTTGATTAATATTTCCTAGTAAAGTCATTAAAAGATGACCGGCGATTATATTAGCAGATAATCGGACTCTAAGTGAAATTGGTCGAATTAAATTTCTGAGAGATTCAACAACGATTATAAAGGGGGCAATTAATATAGGGGTATTTATTGGTAATAAATGTGCAAATATTAAATTCGTTGAATTTGTTCATCTGTAAAATATTAATGTTAATCATATAGGCAGGGCTAATGAAATAGAAATTGATAGATGACTTGTAGGTGTAAATACATAGGGAATTAACCCTATTAAATTTAAAATTAAAATAAGTATAAAAGTTGATTTAAGTATTATTAAAATTTGTTCGTTGGGGTAAATAAACTTTATTTCTTGATAAATTTTATTATTTAGGATTTTTTTAAGGACGGAATTTCGAGATTCTTTTAATCAAAATTTATTTGGAATAATCAATATTGTACAGATTATTGTTATTCAGTTTAATTGAAAAAACAGAGTTGTTGATGGATCAAATGATGAAAATAAATTTGTTATAATTTTTTTTTTTCAAAAAATATATTTATTTTAATTAAATTTACTATTAAAATTGAAATTAGTAAAAGTATAATTCATGAACAAGGGGATATTTGTGGAATAAAGAAATACAATATTTAGCAATTTTAATTTGACATATTAATGTTTTCTATTAAACTAATTTCTTCCATTAAGAGCATTTATTACTTGCTATAAATTGGTTTAAGAGACCATTACTTAAACTTCAGTCACTTAATGACTTAATTAAGTCAATTAATAAATTTATTTAATTTAATTGATTCTATTATAATAGGTATAAATCTGTGATTTGTTCCACAAATCTCTGAACATTGACCTATAAAAATTCCTGGGGTTTTAATTAGTAAGCTTGATTGATTTAATCGGCCGGGGATGGCGTCTATTTTGATCCCTAGGTTAGGGATAGTCCATGAATGTAATACGTCAGACGAAGAAAAAATTAATCGAATTTGGGTTAAGTAGGGGGCTTTTATTCGGTTATCTACTTCTAATAGACGAAAATCATTAAGTTGATTATATTTTATGTAAGAATCAAATTCTTTCAGAACCTTATCTGAATATTCATATGATCAATATCATTGGTGACCAATTGATTTAATTGAAACTGTGGGATTAATTAATTCTTCTATTGAGTAAAGAATTTTAAGTGATGGAATTGCAATTATAAACAGTACAATGGTGGGTATGATCGTTCAATATGTTTCTATTATTTGATGTTCATTTAAATTTAAATTAATTAATTTATTTTTAATTAATGAATTAATTAAAATGAAAATTATAATTGTAATTGAGATTACAATTGACATAGTATGATCATGAAAGAAAATCAGTTGTTCTATGGTTGGTCTATGTCCATCTGGTAGTGTAAACTTAATTCATTTAATTTCTAAAAGAAAAAAAATTTCATTTATGAATTTTAAGTTCATTACACTATTCTGCCACATTAGAATTTAATTATAATGGGGATTTCGTTGAATGCATGTTCTCTTGGTGGTAAATTAACCCTTCATTCAAGAGATTGAGAAAGATTATTTTTAAATAGTGGTTTTCGCTTATAAATTCATCTTTCTCAAATGATAAAAGCAAAAAGTAAAATTCTTGCCAATGAAATAAAAGACCCAATTGATGAAATTAAATTTCACAATATAAAGATATCAGGGTAATCTGAATATCGTCGTGGTATACCTGTTAAACCAAGAAAATGTTGGGGGAAAAATGTTAAATTTACTCCAATAAATATGGAAATGAATTGGATTTTTAATCACTTTAAGTTTATGGTTAATCCTGTAAATACAGGGTATCAGTTGATAAAACTTGCAATAATTGTAAAAACAGCCCCTATTGATAAAACGTAGTGGAAATGGGCAACCACATAATATGTATCATGAAGGATAATATCAATTGATGAGTTAGCTAGAATAACTCCGGTTAATCCACCAATTGTGAATAAAAAGATAAATCCTGTAGATCAAATCATTTGAGGTGAAAATGAAATTTTTGATCCGTGAATTGTTGCTAGTCATCTAAAAATTTTAATACCTGTAGGTACAGCGATAATTATTGTAGCAGATGTAAAATAAGCTCGTGTGTCAATATCTATTCCAACAGTAAATATGTGGTGTGCTCATACAATAAACCCCAAGACCCCAATGGCAATTATAGCGTAAATTATTCCAATTGATCCAAATGTTTCCTTTTTTCCTCTTTCTTGTATAATGATATGGGAAATTAAGCCAAAGCCTGGTAAAATTAAAATATACACTTCTGGGTGTCCGAAGAATCAAAATAAGTGTTGGTATAAAATTGGGTCTCCCCCCCCTGTAGGGTCAAAGAATGAAGTATTTAAATTTCGATCAGTTAGGAGTATGGTAATAGCACCTGCTAAAACTGGGAGAGATAACAGAAGTAGAAATGCAGTAATTAATACCGATCAACAAAATAGTGGTATTTTATCTAGTTTTATTTCTTTAGAACGTATATTTAAAATTGTTGAAATAAAATTAATTGCTCCTATAATTGATCTAATTCCTGCGATGTGTAGTGAAAAAATTGTCAAATCTACTGAGGGGCCAGCATGAGATGAAAAATTAGATAAGGGGGGGTAGACTGTTCACCCTGTTCCGGATCCTGATCCACAAATTGATCTTGATAATAGCATTATGATAGAGGGGGGGAGTAATCAAAATCTTATATTATTTATTCGAGGGAATGCTATATCGGGGGCACCAATTATTAGGGGTACAAGTCAGTTACCAAATCCTCCAATCAAAATTGGTATTACTATGAAAAAAATTATAATAAATGCGTGGGATGTAATTAATACATTGTAAATTTGGTCATTTTTAATTAATGACCCTGGTTGTATTAATTCAGAACGAATAAGGATACTTCTTATAGTTCCTAAAACTCCTGCTCAAATACCGAAGATAAAGTATAAAGTACCGATATCTTTATGGTTGGTAGAGAATAACCATTTTTTCATAATAGAGTGTCTGATTTAGGTAATAAATTGTAAATTTATTTAAGGGTGATACTCCTCTATTATGTACAAGCTTACTCTAAGGTTTAATTTTTTTAAAAATATTTTTAACTTTGAAGGTTAATAGTTTAAATTAACTTAAATCCTTGAGCTGACCTTGTATTCAAAGTAATGATTTTAAATTGCAAGTTTAAAGGTGGTTTAACCAAGGTTTTTATTAGTCAATTCAAATTATAAAACATATAACAATTAAGGTGACGTTGATTAATTTGAATGAAATTATATTGACATTTTTAATATTTTTTTTTTTCAATGAAAAGTTAGTTAAATAGTTTGAATTAACTTGAATATATATAAAAATTGACATTATTGAAGTTAAAATTATGAATCATGATAATAAATTTGATTTGTGTATTAATTCTTTTAAAATTATTCATTTGGGTAGAAATCCCATTAGAGGGGGTAACCCTATTAATGACAATATAATTAAATTAATTTTTAACTTTTCTTTTATTTTTAAATGATTTATTTGATTTTTGTAGAGGATACTTTTTTTTTTAAAAAAATTTATAACTTTTATAGTTAAAGTTAAGTAAATTATAACAAATATAAATAAAATTTTTTTTCTTATAAAAAATGATGTTGCTATTCATCTAATATTAAAAATTGAGGAAAATGCCATAATTTTTTTTAGATTAAATTGATTTATTCCTGAAACTGAACCTGAAATTAATGATAAAATTATAGGCATTATTAATAATTTATATCTAGTGGTTTTTCTAATTAAAATTATGGGGGTAATTTTAATTACGGTTCTTATCATAAAACATTCATTTCAATTTATTTTAGCTATGATTTCTGGTATTCAGATATGGAACGGGGATATTCCAATTTTAATTAATATAGCTGTTAAAATTAATAAACTTGATTTTATGGGTAAAATAAGGATTCTTCTTATCAATATGGAAAAAATTAATAAGTGGGAGGAGAATCTTTGAATAATAAAATATTTAATTGATTGATCATTAATTTTATTTTTTGATATCAGGGGGATAAATATAAATAAATTAATTTCTATCAAAATTCATATAATTAGTCAGTTATTAGATATAAATGAAAGGGTGGTTGATAGTAAAATTGCTAACAATCTTACTAGTATGGAGGAGTTTAATTTAATTAAAAAGAGATTTAAGATCATATTTGAGTTATGGGCCCAATAGCTTTTTTAGCTTATCTTTTTATAAAATGTTGTTTAAGCATAGAGAATTTTGATTTCTCAGGTATTAGTTGAATCTACTTTTTATAGCAGAAAGAGCATTTTTTTTTTTACATTATTTATCCTATCAGAATAATCCTTTTTGTCAGGCATCTTTCT